GATAGAGTATTAGAACGGAAAGATCCATTAGATAATGAACTATTGGTTCTAAACCATCTCTGGCGATGAATCAACAATTCGAAGTGCTTTTCTTGCGTATTCTTGATGAACCAGCGTTTATATATAGATGTAGGAGGATTTGTTTGGGAAGCAATAAGCCCCTTTGACATCTCTTCATCTGCAAAGAATTCTCGACGTGAAAACACAGAGACAAAGGGCTGATCTTTGAATAGGGAAAAGAATGGATCCGCAGGGTCCCAAATGAATTGGCTTGTTCGAAAAAAACCTTGTTCTTTGGAAGATTTATCTTGTGTCTGGTACTGCATGGTTCCACTCTGCAAGAACTCCGAATCATTCTCTTGAAGCTCATCCTCTTTATGATAAATGATCCATTTTCCCCGAAATGACCCAGTCCAATAGGGAAATCCCAATTCAGTGGGCCTTTCGATACAATCAAATAGATTGCCACAAGGGCGCCATATTCTAGGAGCCCAAACTATGTGATTGAATAAATCCTCCTCTATCTGTTGCGGATCGAGGGCCCCTTCCCCTTCTTCAAACTCCGATTCGTATTTTTCATATAGAAATCTCTGATCAACGATAGAACAAGATCCATTTTGCATCATATCTAACTGATTCCTTGGTTCGGACCGAAGAAGTAATGTCACTCGATTATTATCAAACTGACTGCAATCTCTTTCTGTCCGTGAGGATCCCGCCAGAGCCGGAGCGCCTTCTACTTCTAATAGTAATAATAGTAATAGGCCATGAACTAGATCAGAATCATTCTCAACGAATCCATAAGAAGTGATCCAATTTTTTTCATCGTGTCTGGATGAAGACCAAAGATCTTGAGCGACCGATCCGGCAGAACAACTCAAAAGATAAAGAAGTATCGTTAATTTCTTCATGCTCGCTCCAAGTTCGAAGTACCATTTGTACAAATAAGAATCCCCTCCCTTACATGATTTCTTCTTCATATAGATAGATATAGGATCTATGGGGCAATTACTTAGAAGTACATTTTGTGCAACAGCCCTTCCTATCTGATAGAAAAGGATCCCATGATCCTGAACCGATCTTATCTGGGATCGAAAATCCCAAGTTTTTCTATGAAGAGCTGATCTAATTGTATGAGTTTCTATAATGGATTTCTTCTGTGTAATACTAATTGATAGGGCCTCATTGATAAGTGCTACAAGATCTCGCGTATTGGAACCCATGGTTATGGACCCGAATCCGTTAGTATGGAACATCTTCTTTTCCGAGTGAAATCCCCTAGTATATGAAAGAATGAAAAAGTGCTTTCGTTGTTGTGGAAGAAGAAGCCTTCGTATCTTAATGCATGTATTTAATTTATTCGGAGCTATTAGAGCGGGATCCACTTTTTGGGGAATATGAGTCGAAGCAATAACAAGAATCTTTCCAGTGGAACATCTTTCACAATCCCTGGAGAGATAGTTCTCTAATAGACCGAGGGATAAGTAATTCGACTCATTCACATGCAGATCATGAATGTTTGGAATCCATATTATGCAAGGAGACATTGCTTTTGCTAATTCGAATTGAAGGGTGATATCAAATCGGTCTATTTTTGGCGTCCTATACATAGTTAGCAGCTCCGTAGCAATATCAAGGTCATCATAAATATCGTCACTATCATCAATATCGATATCATCAATAAGATAACCTTTAGGCTTGTCATTCAGGAACTTGTTCGGAAATACCGTAATGAAAGGAACATAGGAGTTTGTCGCTAGGTATTTGACCAAACAGGATCGTCCAGTTCCTATAGAACCTATCACTAAAATACCTATAGAAGGGGATAGGGCTAAGCGGAGCGAAAAGGGTTTTCCATGAGGAGATGGGGAATGAAAACTATTAGCCCCACACGAGGTTTGTGAATAAGTGATTGTCTGATAATGAGCAAGGAATATCCGTCTTTCTGCTAAACAGGATCTATTGAACTCATAATTCATTAGATCCTTTTGATGAATGTCAACTAAGTATCGTAAGGAAATTGATCCCGGTTGTTCAATCATTTGATAACCAGAGTCATTCTTTGATAAATGATCACTATGAGTCAGACTCAATAGAATTTGATCACTCCTTTTTTCTGTCGTTAAGGTGGAGAACTGAACCAAGAATTCTCTTTCTTCATCATCAATCGAATCACTGTTCGCGACCCAGAATTCTATTTTCTCATCAATCCAATCACCGTTCACGTTTTTTCTTTTTCTTATCAATGAATAGATCTCTTTACTTGTACGACTTAGATGTCTCGTATTTCTCGAAAAAATGATTCGATTGATGGGATTTGGTATGATACTTACAAGATCGATGAGATTGATCTTCCAATATTTCTTCTTAGAACGTATTGATTTGACCCCATAAGCGGGACCACCACCCAATAGCATGTTGCCACCAGAAGTAGAACCCCGTATTTCTTCCAGAGAATCTCCTAATTGTTCCAGAAGAACTAGAAAGAGATTCTTTAACC